ACAGCCATTATGTGGCATAGGGGTTACATCCCGTATGAAACTTAATATTACACCACTTCTACGAATAGCCCTTAATGCTGCATCTCGTCCGAGACCGGGGCCTTTTATCATGACTTCGGCTCGTTGCATACCTTGATCCACTACCGTCCGAATAGCATTTCCTGCTGCGGTTTGTGCCGCAAAGGGTGTCCCTCTTCTTGTACCCTTGAATCCACAAGTACCGGCGGAGGACCAAGAAATTACCCGGCCTCGTACATCTGTAACAGTCACAATGGTATTGTTGAAACTTGCTTGAACATGAATAACCCCCTTTGGTATTCTACGCGCACTCTTACGTAAACCAATACGCCCATTCCTACGTGAACCGATTCTGGGTGCGGGTTTTGCCATATTTTATCGTCTCATAAATATAAGTCAGAGGTATATGGATATATCCATTTCATGCCAAAACGGATCTTTTCCGCTTTTTTTTATTTGTATATTGGGTCCCTTAGGGAGTCTCTTTTATTTTATAAAGATTATCCTTGTCTTTGTTTATGTCTCGGGTTGGAACAAATTACTATAATTCGTCCCTGTCTACGGATCAGTCTACATTTTTCACAAATTTTACGAATGGAGGCCCTTATTTTCATATTTGTCATTCCTTAACTGAATTTCAAATTTACTTATTTGAAGAAAATTAGTTTCTGGAAATTTGAAACTTTCGAATTGTATCCCTCCGAAAGGAATATTGAAGTTGAAAAAAAAAAACCACCTAATCGTTTGAATCCTTGTTTCGGAGTCTAGAAACTATATGCCCTTTGGTTGAATCATAATGACTTCTTTCAATTTTTACTCTATCTTCCGTTGGTATACGTATAAAACTACGTTGAATCCTTCCTGAACCATAACCTAGAATCCGATCTTCATTATCTAAATGAATCCGAAGCATACCATTCGGAAGTGGTTCAGGAATTAAACTTTCATGAATCCAGTTTTATTTTTTCATTCGCGGTAAAACCTCCTTGAAGTATTAACTAATTAATGTAAGAGGAGAGTGAGAATAGAAACCCGTTCTTTATCTTTTTTTTTCACAAATAGTAAAGTTCCATATCTTAATCTGGATATAAGAAAGCTTACCATATATAACACAAAATTTCTCCGCCGATTCCTTCTAGTCGGGCCTCTCGGTCCGTCATTATACCCCGAGAGGTAGAAAGAATTACAATCCCCATCCCACCTAAAATTCTAGGAATTCGTTGATAACTAGAATAGATTCGTAGACCGGGTCGACTGATCCGTTTTAAATTTAAAACAGTTTTACATGGACCTTTCCTATTCCTTCTATGCCGTAGGGTTAAAACCAAAAAATATTTGTTGTTTTCCTGATGTTTCCTCACATTTTCAATAAAACCTTCTCTTAACAGTATTTTAACAAGGTTTTCGGTGATGTTAGTAGATGGTATTCGAACTGTTCCTTTTCTATTCATGTCAGCATTGCGTATGGAAGTTATTATATCAGCAATAGTGTCTTTACCCATGATAAATTAAAATTATTGTTACCCCCGAACTTTGCTATAATCAACATGCTTTTTTCTTTCTATTTTATGAATTGTTAAAGATATATGCGTGAGACAAATTTACTAATTAATCTAGTTTACTCTATTCATATTTTATTCGAATGCTATAATAGCATTAGAGTCTCCGTTTTATTAGACTTATAATACTTCAGGTGCTAATGAAACTATTTTAGTGAAATTTAACTGTCTCAATTCCCGTGCGATCGCACCAAAAATTCTAGTTCCTTTGGGATTTCCTTCTTGATCAATAACAACCGCAGCATTGTCATCATATCGTAGTATCATACCGTTGTCACGTTTGAGTTCTTTACAAGTACGTACAATTACAGCTCTGATCACTTCGGATTTTTCTAGAGGTGTATTTGGTATTGCTTCCTTGATTACAGCAACAATAACGTCACCAATATGAGCATATCGTCGATTACTAGCTCCTATGATTCGAATACACATTAATTGTCGGGCCCCGCTGTTATCCGCTACATTTAAGTGGGTTTGAGGTTGAATCATATCATTTTTTTTTATTTGCTCTTTCACTGCGAAGGGACTAAGTAAAAAAAGAAATATTGTTTGTCCAAAACAAAAAAAAAAAAAAGAAACCTATAATTTTGTTTTTTTTTTTCATTCAAAAGATTTCTTTTCTTTGGTTATACATTCTTATCCCGAAATAATGAATTGCGTTCGTATAGGCATTTTGGATGCCGCTATTGAAATAGCCTTTCTGGCTACATTTTCTGCTACTCCACCCATTTCATAAAGTATTCTACCCGGTTTAACGATAGCTACCCAATATTCGGGAGATCCTTTACCGGAACCCATACGCGTTTCCGCGGGTCTTACTGTAACAGGTTTGTCTGGAAATATACGTACCCATATTTTTCCGCCGCGGCGTACGTTTCGTGTCATTGCTCGCCGCCCTGCTTCTATTTGTCTAGACGTGATCCACGCAGGTTCAAGTGCCTGAAGAGCATATCTACCAAAGCAAATACGATTACCTCGATAAGATATTCCTTTCATTCTTCCTCTATGTTGTTTACGGAATCTGGCTCTTTTGGGGTTATAGTTGATGGTTCTTTTTCAATTTCAATTCCATCTCTACTACAGAACCGGACATGAGAGTTTCTTCTCATCCAGCTCCTCGCGAATGAAAAATAACAATTATAACATGGTATACATGTATTTAATGAATAATATACTGAATCGTGGGAGTCTTTGAGATTTTATCTAATATCTAATCTATTAGAAATTTGTATATCTTGTTTTGATAGTTTATATAAAAAAAACTAAACATGTATTCAATTTCTATTTATTTATAGTTATAGATAATTATTTTATAGATTAGTTAGAGATAATAGATAATAATAATAGAATTTCGTTTTATTATAACGAGTATTTATTTTGTTTTGTCTTTTTTATTATCATATTATATTGGATCTATCAAAATTTAGAAATCCAATAAAATAAAAACTTTCGCGGGCGAATATTTACTCTTTCCATATCTATTTCAGTTGTAGGGTTATCCTATGACATGGCCTCTCAGAATAAAAGTGGATTGGTCCCGGGTTCGTTTCGCCATCCTACCCAATGAATTATTAGGATTCGTTTTCAATAGAATCTTCTGCATCCACGGGTTCCGTCGTTCCCATCGCTTCGCGATTAATGGTTAGGTCTGAATTCTACAGCGGAGCTCCTAATGAAAATGAAATGTGTTATTGAGTCAATTTTCTCAGTCTTTGTGGACCCAGGGCTCTTGACTTTTTTTGTTCTATGAACAAATTCATCGAATTATAGATCAATCAAATTAGTATTGATGCTTTATTACGCTATCCTTTATAAGATCGCTCAGAGACCTTACATATTGGAATCATATAGCATTAGTATTCTTTTTCTCTCTTTCTCTCACCCTTCCATTTATCTGCATTCTTTTTGTTATTGCTTCACAACTTAAAATCAGATTGGTTTTTCTTTTTTTTGCTTGTTTATGCAAACAAAAATTCAGTTGCTACAATGATATGATCAATATATCATATCGTGACTAGTTCTTTAGATCCAGATAATATGAAGCGGTGAGTTGGTTATTAGTTCGATAGTTAGTAGTTCATACTATGGGCCAGTCCGTTTTTTTGACTACTAACCCTACAAAAACCAACGAGTCACACACTAAGCATAGCAATTATATCAATATATAAAAATGAATTGAATTTTTATTCAACCTTATAGAATTGCCCATTTTTTTTTTGATTTAACAGAAAAAGAATGAAAGAGTTTGTCATTTTTTGCTTTTTTATTTCCGATAGAACGTAAAGACAAGTCAAATAAAGGCTTAGGCTTCCTCGTCTACAAATATCCAAATTTTGATGCCTAATACCCCATAGATAGTTCCAACTGCATAGGAACAATAATCAATTTTAGCTCGAATGGTTTGTAGAGGAACTCTACCCTCTCTGATCCATTCGACACGCGCAATCTCTTTTCCGTCGATACGTCCTGCAATTTGTACTTGAATTCCTTTTGTACCTGCTTGTTCAGTTAACTCAATAGCCTTTTTCATTGCTTTTCGAAATGAAACCCTATTCTTTAATTGTCCGGCTATAAATTCGGCGAGAATATTAGGGTGTCCATAAGGGTTTGTAATTCTTGTAAGAGCAATGTTGAGTTTTCGGTTTACACAATTAATTTCTTTTTGTACATCTATCTGCAATTCTTCGATTCTTCGAGGCCCACCTTTACCTTCTAGTAATAATTTTGGGAATCCCATATAGATTATGACCTGAATCAAATCGATTCTTTTTTGAATCTTTATGCATGCAATTCCCTCAACACCAGAGGATATTTGAATATTTTTTTGTACATAATTCTTGATCCAATCTCGGATTTTTTGATCTTCTTGTAGCCCTTCGGAATAATTTTGTGGTTGTGCAAACCAAAGAGAATGATGACCTTGGGTTGCACCAAGTCTGAAACCAAGTGGATTTATTTTTTGTCCCATAATCCCCCAATACTATATATATCATGACACGTCATATCCGTGTACTTACTTATTTTTATTTCTCCATACGTTGCCTTTGAAGTATAATATGGCGTATTTGGCTCCTTTATACTTCCTTTTTTATACTTCCTTTACAGATATATCTTTTAATCCAATAGTTATATGAAAAACGGGTCTTTTTATCGGATAACTACGCCCTCGAGCTCGAGGTTTTAATTTTTTCACAGTAGTACCCCTTCACGACTTCCGCTTTGCTAATGATTAAACTTGCTTCGTTTAAACCGACATTGTGAATAGCATTTGTTGCTGCAGAATAAACCAATTTTAAAATTGGATAACCCACTCGATAAGGCATAAGTTCGAGTCTCATACGTCTTTCTTCGTATAAACGTCCACAAATCTGATCAATTTCAATTACTCTTTCTGCTTTATTAGCAGACATACATATATGTTTA